ACATATAGTATTCCTCACTCTTTGGTGATAAATAAAGCATCCGTACTTTTTTTGATCCCTCAGAAATTTCATAAAATGGGCTTTCTAAAGACCCCCAACGATCAATCTTGGCATGAATTGCTAAAGATCCAATAAGTCCAACATTGATTCCTTCAGACGTGTCAATGGGGCAAATGCGCCCATAGTGACTGGGGTAGATATCTCGTATTCGAAAACTAGCAGTTCGTCCTGTTAACCCTCCAGGACCCAAATAACTCGATTTTCTCCCATGAACTATTTGTGTCAATGGATTAGTTCGATCCAAAACTTGAGATAATGGGTGTAATCCAAAAAAAGATTCATAAGTGGTTGTTAATGGAGTTGAAGTTACCAAATTTTGAGGGGTTGGTATCAATTTATGCCTAATTGCTCCACATATAGTCCCCCTAACCACATTTTCTAAACGAATCAGGGCTAATCCGAATTGATCTTGTAAGAGATTCGCTACAGAACGAATACGTTTATTTTTTAAATGATTCATATCGTCAAGCGTACCCATTCCAAATTTCATTTCAATCAAACGATCTGTAGCTGCCAATATATCTCTCGGTAACAAAAATGTATTGGTATGAGGTATATCAAGATTCAGTCTCCGGTTCATATTTAATCGACCAATCCTTCCTAATTCACATCTTTGTTGAAAGAATTTCTTTTGTAATTCCTTACATAAGGATTCAGAAAATACCGGATCGCCCCCTACACAAGTAAATTGTTGATAAAACTCCAAAATGGCATTTTCCTTTGATCCAATTTTTTTTTTTTCCTTATCATTCAGGAAAGCTAAGAAAATCTCAGGGTAACACACATTCTCTAAAATTTGTCGTAGATTCAAACCCATAGCTGATGATAGAACTAGAATAGATATTTTCTGTTTCCTACTCATGCGGGCCCATATCCTTGCTTTTCTATCAATCTCTAATTCTATTCTCCCCCCCCAATCTGATATTATAGTCCCAATATAGACCGAAATTCCGTTATGATCCAATTCTGAGCGGTAATAAATACCGGGGCTTTGCAATATTTGATTGATTACAATTCGGTATATTCCATTTATTATAAAAGTTCCTAGGGAATTCATTAAAGGAATGTTTCCAATAAAAATTTTTTGTTCTTGTATATCCTTACTGTTTTTCCAAATTAATCCCGCGGATACATATAATTCAGAAGAATATGTAAGTGATTCATATACAGCATCTCCTTCTTTTATCAATGGTTCGACTAATTGATATGTTTCCACAAATAATTGAAATTCAATTTCTTGATCTGTATCTTTAATTTTTTGAAACTTAGAAAACTCTTCTATTAAGCCCTGATCAATGAACCTACAAAATCCTTCAAATTGGATTTGATTAAATCCAGGTATTGTAGACATTCCCTCGTTTACATCCTCGAGCATTTTAAATTTCCCGTTTATTAACTATTTTAAAAATCTCATTATTGGATCGTGCCTCATTCAATTCAATTATATAGATCGATCTAGCAATGATAGAATTTTTATTCTGTTTACAGAATCGCATAAAATTTTATCTAACTCCATAGATGGATATGGAATATATGAAATACATATGAACGGTGGAATAAAGATAATTTTATACTCAAATTCGAATTTGCAAGAAATACAACTGGAAAGGGGTTGAGAAATTACACTTAACTTCGACTTAGGAAATTTTGTATAGAATAGCAAAACAAAACGTGATTTAATTTCTACCATTATTATGATATTACATATTCCAATATGATTGGAATATCCCTAAAATAAATGGATATGGATTCAGGATTTCATCTTTCGATGGGATAAAGAACCAATAATCAGAAACACTAGAAAGTTTATTTTTTTTAAGACTTAGTTAGCTTTTTCGTGGATTTCTTTGTTTAATTCAAAAAAAAAAAAATTGCATATACATAGAAAAGATGTATTTTTATTTATTTGTATATATTTTCGATTTATATATTATATATTTATATATTATATATATAAATATATATATTTATATATATAATTATATATAAATATTTTATATATAATATTAAATTCGATTCTAATTATTTCTAATTATATAGAATATTCTAATTATAGATAATATATAAAAGAATATATAAACAAAACTGTTGAAGTGCATAAGAAGGCTTATTAAGCATATCCAGATAGAACTAGATAGAGCTATGTATATATTCCTGTCTCCCCCTTTACTGCAGTTCCATTTTTGACAGCACATTTTGATAGAGGAATTCTAGACAGATAAGATATCAGATTAGCTATCTGTGTAAAATTTTATGTTCTAGGGTTTACATATACCCATAATTGGTGTTATAATTCAAATTGAGAATAATTTTGTATTGAAAAGAATCAATACTGATTGGTTAGGTATCCATTTTTTTTTTTTCTGATATCATTACGATATCATTAAGATTAGGGAAATACAATTTTCGATTCAAATCCACGAATCGTTCGTAAATTCACAGTCAATAGTTAATGGTTCAAATTTGTCCTTAATTTTGTCTTTTGTGAAAGAAAAGTCACTTTTTTATTTCATATAGAAAGCAGAAAGAATTTTAATAGTGTATGTTTTGAAATACTATACAAAATTAATTGAAAAAATAAATCCAATCAAAAAAAAAAAAAGAAGGATTTATTTTTCGGAATTTTTGAAAGGGATTAAAAAAAATGGGATTCACGGTGCAAGTACAAAAAAAAAGAGTCCCCCTTTCAAAAATAAAGGAGGACGATATTTTTTTCTATTTTGTGTCGTCTTGGCGGCATGGCCGAGTGGTAAGGCGGGGGACTGCAAATCCTTTTTCCCCAGTTCAAATCCGGGTGTCGCCTCATCAACAAAAGACGCAAAGTACCTTATTCCCTTTTGCTGATATAATTTGTTGAATTTTCCCCCAACAGAAGCACGCGGAGGAAAAGTCACCTTGATACTTCCAAGGGTCTTACTGTTTATTTTGTTTGTACTAAAAGTTTTTCAGTCATCATATAAAAACTTCTTAAAATTAATTGGCTTTTTTGTAGTGTTTCATCAATATATTGAAGATATTTTTTTTGACTCTGCGCCAGCGATTCTACTATTATTAGTATTAGTGAACAATAATAGAAAACTTCCTTAAATAGAAAAATTCATTAATAAAAAATTCCTTCATATTCATAAAGATAGAGGACATAATTCACATGGATATAGTAAGTCTCGCTTGGGCTGCTTTAATGGTAGTCTTTACATTTTCCCTTTCACTCGTAGTATGGGGAAGAAGTGGACTCTAGGGGTACTACTAATTGAGTTGAGAAATCAAACTGTATCAATTGTTTTATACATTATTCTGCAAAGATTTTAAACTTTAACTCTTGTTTAAATTCAATTTAATTGAATTTAAAATATCTTCATTTCAAAATTCTATATCTATATTGGATTTGAGTGAAGTAATCTATTCTATGAATAATATATGAATAATACCCTTTTCTTTTAATTTAATCAAACAAATATTTCAATGATTGTGGTGTTCATATTTCCAAAGTAAAACGAATACAAATGATAGTAAATTGATTCCAACCAAATTTTTCCTAAATTATCTATTTCGATAAAGTGGTTCTTACCAGAGTTATATATCAACAATGAGGTGAGGGGGAAGGGATCGCCCTCCCTTTTTTTGTTTGTCTCTTTCCTGTTCAAAGAGAAAAAAAGTACTTCTTTTATTAACTATTAAATAGTTATTGGTTCTTAAATATTCAAAGTGATTAAAATTAAGTGACTTTTCCATGGGAAATAAGATATTTTCTTGCTTAGTTTATTATTTGTTTTATTCTTTTATAAAATTGATTTATGCTATACCTTATTTTATTAACTTGACGGGCAGGGTTTACTAATCCTTTGTTTTGTTGAAACCTTAAAAGTTTTTATAGAACTCCTTTCCTTGGATGATCTGTCAACTGCTCGATCAATTCTTTCTTCGAAAAAAAAAAAAAAAAGATTTCTTGATTTTCTTTTATTAATATTAATAATTAATATTACTATATGTTCAGATTTTTTACTTTTTTTTTTTATTGATTTTATTCTTTCAGTGGATGTTGGGATTCATATTGAAAATAATCAGAACTATAGGAATTAGAATAATAAAAGTAAGAACTGCCTTTCGATTTCGACTATTTCAGATTAATTAGAATCAACACAAATAGATGAAGAAATAGAATTGGGACATTATGTACATTCCATATATAGAATTGATATCTAGATATATCAATATGAGATTCTAGATTAATCTATATCTATACTAAACCTATATCTTCATACAGTATAACTTTATACATTAGAATACCAAAAATAGGTAGTATGATAGAAAAAAAAAAAAGATTTATTTCTATCATACTATGGGATCTCATAGAATACTGCTAATTCTAGTCTATTTATTTCATCTAAAACGAAAACTAGTAATCCTTTTCATTTTATTCCGTCAATCATTGATAAGAACTAAGAAGTCAAGTTTCATTCAAATTAATCACCTTGACTAAGACTAACTGTTTTTACGTATATTATAAGTAAAAAAGCAGTAGGAACTAGAATAAACAATGCAGTAGCAATAAATGCAAGAATATTTACTTCCATAATCTCATCGTTTCTTTCATTTTTCTTTACTTCGCAAAAACTCGGGATTAAATCCCATAGAGATACTAAATCTTTCGCCTCTACTCTAAATTCAATGGGATGAATTCCATCTCGATGATATTGAATTGGATCAATATCATGAATAACAATATCTGAGCTATCAAATCGCTTCATTGTCGAGAATTCAATAGTATAACATAGAAAGATTGTTTATCCATACCGAATTAAAAAACAGATTCTTGATTCAATTGAAAATTTATTTACTTTACTTTTTTTAATTTTTCATATTCTTTTCTCGAAAAAATAAAAAATTCTTGACTTCTTTGTACAATCATGGGAGACGTATCATGTAACCACCTTTCCTTTCCACTTAGATTGGTTACAACCAAACCCAAACAAAAGTGCGCAATTTGAAATTTGAATGAGATTAGACAAAATCGGAGCCAAGAAAAAAGATACTTAAAAAAAAAAAGGATTCTATCAAAGAAATTAAATTCATTTTGTATCGTACAAATCCGATTTTTTTGTGTGATTTATTTGTGTTGTGTATGGGGCTACCGGAAAAGATATGGTACTCGATTCGATTTCATTATACGGGTCAGGAGTAATCGAAAAATCCAAACTAAGTAGAGTATCTTTTTAAATCTTGAATATGACGCTACCAATAATTGTACTAATTCACATATGTTTCGATTAATCAGTACTAGTTGAAAAAAGAAAAAAAAAAAAATTAAATAGTTAAATCTTAATTATGTATAGTTAAATCTTAATTATGGAACTATTAAGTAACTATTAATTATGTTTATGTAACTATTTAATATGTAAATATTAAAATATTAATTATTTAATAATAATTTAATAATAATTAATTTAAAATAATTAATTTAATAATTTTATTTAATAATATAAATTCCATAATATTAATAAATTAAATATTCCAAATATTCAAATTAAATTGAATAGTAAATAAAATTTCAAATTAACTAGAATTTGTATAGAAAATATTTAAATAGAATTAAATAAGAATTAAATATAGAAATATTAAATAAATAAGTCATAAGAATTAAGTAATAAGAATAAATAAAAAAAAAAAAAGAAGTATCCCCTTGGGAATGAAAATGAAATTGTGCTATTTGCTCCCCTTTCGCAGAAGGGGGAGATATGAGTTGATGTATTTGTTTTATTCCATTTTTTTTTTTAATATTATTAGATCCGTCGGGACTGACGGGGCTCGAACCCGCAGCTTCCGCCTTGACAGGGCGGTGCTCTGACCAATTGAACTACAATCCCCGGGAAATGCAATAAAATGTACAGCATACATATTATTATGATTTCATTCAAACCCCTTTTTATATTTATATTTCGATTTTCGATTGAAATCAACGCCTTGGAACAGAAAAGGGAGTGTGATATTCACATGGATATACACTTTAATGATACAAAAGGACAGGGATTGCTAGTAATCTTTTCATTATTTCAAATCAAAATCGAATAAAAAAAAATCTTTCAATGTAAAAAGAAAAAAAAAAAGACTCTTTTTTCTTTACATTACTCTTTATTCTTAGACTTTATACTTACAAATCCGGATCTGAGTCTAGATGATTAGCAAGATCTGAATTTTGAGAAAAAAAAGAAATAAAACAAATAAAATAAAGAACAAGTAGAGATATATCCGAACTTTTTCCTTTTTTTCGTATCAGGCATTTCGCGAGAACAAGGGGCTTATTTCATGGCAGATCAGTGAATTATTGGGCCGAGCTGGATTTGAACCAGCGTAGACATATTGCCAACGAATTTACAGTCCGTCCCCATTAACCGCTCGGGCATCGACCCAGGAAGAATCAATTCCAGATTTTTTTATTAAAAAAAAAAAAGAATCCACGATCCCCTTCCGTTCGTAATACCCTACCCCCAGGGGAAGTCGAATCCCCGTTGCCTCCTTGAAAGAGAGATGTCCTGAACCACTAGACGATGGGGGCACATTTGCCCGACCGCCAGCATACTATGTTCATAGTATGAACAGTTTTTTGAAATTGTCAATATAAGAAAATGGTATGACTCGATTTGAAGAATCTTTGCCCCTTTCAGATTCCATAGAATTTTTTTATTCTTATATTAAGATTCATTCTAATCGCCATTATCCATTATAGGCCATTATCGATTAGAATAATTTCATTTTAATTTAATAATTAGAATATAATAATTCTAATCGAGAATACTAATTTCAAATTCTAATTAAATAATTTATTTAATAAAAATTTAATTAATATTCTATTATAATATAATTTCTAATATAGTTACTTACTTTTTCTAGATTTAGAGATTGAATTTCTAATCTAGTTTCATAGATCTATCTTATCCACATAGTAGATCATTCAAGAATTCAATCAAATGAGCCCCTTTAACTCAGTGGTAGAGTAACGCCATGGTAAGGCGTAAGTCATCGGTTCAAATCCGATAAGGGGCTTTGGCGTTTTTTCATAAAACCAGCGGTAGTATTCCTATTTGAAGAGGGAATAGAAGTTGCTATTTATAATAACAAAAGTAAGAAACTCTAGAATTCTAATTAATTCTAAAATTTTCAAAAATTAATATAATTAATATTATAATGCTTTATTTTAGCTTCTTTTATTAATATCTAATAATAATAAATTATTTTATTCTAATCTAATATATTTCTATTTTTTTAGAATATTTTTTATTTTCGAATATATTTCTATTTTCTATAATTTTTCGATTTATATAATTTTATTAATTTTATATAATATCTTTCTTCTATATTCTAGTTTAGTTATAGAATATATTTCTAGCTATTTCGAATATATTTTCTTCTATTTTTTATACTATTTTTTAGAATATATTCGAA